ATACTATCTAATTCTTTTTCTAAATAGTTTTTTTCTATTCATGATTTTTAATTTACAATGAAAAAGTTGTAGAATGAAAAAAGAGAACTTTTCCTTCTCGCAAATTACTAAAATTTATAGTTAAAAAAAAAAAGAATTTGAACCCCATATGGGCACGAACCGTGCGAATCAAGAAAATATTTGATTCGCATGGTTCGTGCCCCATTCACGTAAAATTTTTTATTTTTATATGTACTGTAATGTGAATGTGTTGTGTTCTTAAGATACTTTCGTGAATTCAATTAGATGTTAATGTAAACGAACCATAACTATGTAGTCCTAGTCCTAATAGATTAACCCCAAAATAGCATATCCAAATTATAAGAAAGCCTATAGACGCTACAATTGCCGAATTTTCACCTTGCGGGTTTATATTTGTTCGAGTATGTAAATAAATCACGAATACGATCCAAGTAATAAATGCCCAAGTTTCTTTTGGATCCCAATTCCAATAGGATCCCCAAGCTTCGTTAGCCCACACTGCTCCTGACAAAATACCTATGGTTAAAAATAAAAATCCTAGACTAATAATCCGATAACTCCAATAATCCAATTGTTGGATTAATTGAGATCTGTAATAATTCTTACCCGAAAAAAAAGAAGTAGTTTGTAAAAGATTGCTTCTTTTATTCATGTATTCAATTTCACCAACGAAAAACGGCTCTTTTGTTAAAAGAGTACTTTTACCAAGAATCTTTCTGTTTTTTCGAAATGTAATGACTACAAGTGCTACTGATAATAATGATCCACATAAAAGGGATGCATAGCCCAATATCATCATAGTTACGTGCATTAATAACCACTCGGATTGAAGAGCGGGTACTAATATTGAAGATTGGTGTATTTGAGTTAAAAGTCCGGAAGTAGCGAAGCCCTGGGTAAAAATAGCACTTGAACCGGTTATTGTGCTTAATAAATTTTTATTTTTTTTGAAATATGGAACTATATGAATAAGGGAGAAACACCACGAAAGGAATAGTAATGATTCATATAAACCACTTAGTGGAAAATGACCCGAATAAATCCAACGTGTAACTAATAATCCTGTTATACAGGAAAAACAAACTATCAGACCCTTTTCAGATGAATCATACAGTTGTACGATTTCATCTACGCAAAAAAGGGTTATTAAACGAATTGTAATTACGATTGAAACAATAGAAAGGGAAATATGAGTTAATATATGTTCTAAGGTTGAAAATATCATAAAAAAAAAAAAAAAGAAAAGTATCTTAAATGGAAATTGGGAGTTGAATTCATTATAGGATCTATTTCTCTTTTTTAGAAGATGACATGCCGCTACTCGGACTCGAACCGAGATGCTCTAGCACTGCTTCCTAAGAGCAGCGTGTCTACCAATTTCACCATAGCGGCTTGTCTTGAACTTATAATAGCTTATAAATAAACAATCGTCGAGATTGAAGAAGACAATTCAGTGCAATATTTTTTGTTTTTTTTTTTTTTTCTGAAAAAAAAATCAAATTAAAAATAATACAAAAAAATAGGGGTTAGAAAGTTCGTTATTTTTGTTTAGGGTCTTAGCCTCTTGGGGTTTTTCGTGTATTTTATGTTCTCTTAGAATTGAACCCTTGTAACTTCTACCTCAAAAAATATTTTTGGTTTCCTTTTTTAATGAACTTTTTCTCATTTATTTTCTCATTTTTTGAATTTCAGAAATTTACCTTCTATATTTTTATTCTATACTATTTTCTATATAATTCTATATTTTATCTATATTCTATTTCTATATAGTAATTCATAGAAATATATAAAAAAGGTTAACTAAAGTTAAATTAAATCTATTACTTTCACTAAAAATGAAATTAAAATTAAAAAATTATCTCCTTTTTTATAGATAGAGAAAAGGGGATAAAAATACAATTTTTTATTGTAACTCTAACAAATAAAGAGTTCGATGGGGAAAAAGTCCTCCCCATCTTGTAAATGATAAAATATACTAACAAAAAAAAAAAAGAAGGATAACCCCTTTTATCTTGTATTTATGTGTTTGTCAAACAAAACAGGGAAACTTTTATATTTTTAGAATTCAGTAAAAAGCTAAATATTTTTTAAATATAAAAGAGGGAACTTATTGCTATTTCATATTGATTAGTTTAACTCAATAGGAAATTTAAATTTTTGTAGCAAATAGGAAATGGTCAATTTTTTTTTTTGATTTGATTCGGATTATTGAAATTTTTGATTACTATTACTTAATATACTTAATACTTAAATTACTTAATACTTAAATACTTAATTTGTTAATTTTTTTGTTGCACAAAAAAACTTTTTGAATTTCCTGTAGAAAGAGATTTCCCTAACGAAAAAGCTTTTAATGCTGTCCAATATCCCTTCTTTTTCCAAATATTTTTCCGAATACGCTTTTTTGATGCAGAAATACGTTTTTTTGGAACTGCCATTTAAGATAAAAAGGATTACTTATTGTTTTAGTTGGATGTGAAAGACATCTATTGTTGAAACCAAATCCTTCTTTTGTTTTTTTTTTTATTCTATTTATTCTTATTAATACCCCTTTCGGAAAAAAGAAAGCTAAGGAGGGGGGAGATATATGAAAATCGCATTTAGAAAAAAATAGATTTCGTGTACTCTAAATACTAGAAATAGCTAAATGGAGAAATACGAAGATATGTTATTTTTTTTTTATTCCATAGAATCGCTGTAAATTTTTTTTATTCATTCGATTGATTACGATCTTTATTTTATATTCTTTCTCATTGAAATTCTTTCTCATTGAAGTTGATATCTGTAGAATCTGTTGCACCATAGGAATGATATTCTTTCTCATTAAAGTCTATATCTATAGAATCCGTTGTACCATAGGAATCAAATTAAATCTTAATAATAAATCTTAATAATAATAAAAAAAAAAAAAGAATTCAACTTTCCGTTTTCATTTTCTTTTTTATTAACCGGCCAAACGGGGTAGCTTTAATTTGCAAATTGCAAAAAAAAATAATGAATTGCTCTGTTTTCGTTTTATATCATTTATACTATTTGACCAAATCTAACTTCTTGATTTGAATTGAATATTTGAAGTATTTATAATAAAAAAAAAAAAATAAAGATAAAGAAAGTTAAGAATAAGTAAATAAGTATAAGTAAAGTATAAGTAAAGTAAGAGGAAAGGCTTCTAAATTTCTATTTAAATTAGTTTAACTTAGTTCATATCTTGACTTTTTTTGACTCCTTTCAAACAGGTAAGACCCCGTTAATCAGAAACAATAAATTAGGAAATTCATAATTCAAAAAGCTTTTTATGCAACAGACATATCAATACGGGTGGCTCATACCCTTCATCCCACTTCCCGTTCCTATATTACTAGGGGTGGGACTTCTTATTTTTCCGACGGCAACGAAAAATTTTCGTCGCATGTGGGCTTTTCATAGTGTTTTATTGTTAAGTATAGTCATTATTTTTTCAATGAATCTGTCTATTCAGCAAATAAATAGCAATTCTAGCTATCAATATGTCTGGTCTTGGATCATTACTAATGATTTTTCTTTAGAATTCGGCTATTTGATAGATCCACTTACTTCTATTATGTCAATGTTAATAACTACCGTTGGAATTTTGGTTCTTATTTATAGTGATAATTATATGGCTCATGATCAAGGATATTTGAGATTTTTTGCTTATATGAGTTTTTTCTGTGGTTCCATGCTAGGATTAGTTACTAGTTCTAATTTGGTACAAATTTATATTTTTTGGGAATTGGTTGGAATGTGTTCCTATTTATTAATAGGATTTTGGTTCACACGACCACAAGCAGCAAATGCTTGCCAAAAAGCTTTTGTAACAAATCGTGTAGGGGATTTTGGTTTATTATTAGGAATTTTAGGTTTTTATTGGATAACGGGTAGTTTCGAATTTGAGGATTTATTCGAAATATTTAATGACTTAATTTCTAAAAACCAGGTCAATTTTTTATTTGTTACTTTGTGTGCTGTTCTGTTATTTGCTGGTGCCGTTGCTAAATCTGCACAATTTCCCCTTCATGTATGGTTGCCCGATGCTATGGAAGGGCCTACTCCGATTTCCGCTCTTATACACGCTGCTACTATGGTAGCGGCAGGAATTTTTCTTGTAGCTCGGCTTCTTCCTCTTTTCATAGTTATACCTTTCATAATGAATTTAATCTCGTTGATAGCAATAATAACTGTTTTATTAGGAGCTACGTTAGCTCTTGCTCAAAAAGATATTAAGAGAGGTTTAGCCTATTCTACAATGTCGCAATTGGGTTATATGATGTTAGCTCTTGGTATGGGGTCTTATCAAAGTGCTTTATTTCATTTGATTACTCATGCCTATTCCAAAGCATTGTTATTCTTAGGATCCGGATCCGTTATTCATTCAATGGAAGGGATTGTTGGCTATTCTCCCTATAAAAGTCAGAATATGATTCTTATGGGAGGTTTAAGAAAATATGTACCAATTACAAAAAATGCTTTTTTATTAGGTACACTCTCTCTTTGTGGTATTCCGCCTTTGGCTTGTTTTTGGTCCAAAGATGAAATTCTTAATGATACTTGGTTGTATTCGACGATTTTCGCAATAATAGCCTGGGTTACTGCAGGATTAACCTCATTTTATATGTTTCGGATATATTTACTTACTTTTGAGGGACATTTAAATGTTTATTTTCAAAATTATAGTGGCAACCAAAAACTACCTTTCTATTCAATATCTCTATGGGGTAGGACAGTTTCAAAAAGAATTAATCAAAATGTTCGTTTATTAGCAATGACTGATGATAAAAGTTATTCCTTTTTTTCAAAAAAAACATATCGAATTGATGATAATGATAGGAATATAACACAACCATATATTACTATTCCTCTTTTTGAGAATAAAAAGCTTGATTCCTATCCTTACGAATCAGACAATAATATGCTATTTCCTCTCCTTGTATTGGGCCTATTTACTCTGTTCGTTGGGTTTA